GTAGATACACGAATCGCTTTAAATACAAGAAGCCGAGTGGGCGGATTAGTCCGAGTGGAGAGAAAAAAAAAAAGGATTGAACTGAAAATCTTTTCTGGAGATATCCATTTTCCTGGAGAGACAGATAAGATATCCCGACACAGTGGCATCTTGATACCCCCAGGAACAGGAAAAACAAATTCTAAGGAATCCAAAAAATGGAAAAATTGGATCTATGTCCAACGGATCACACCTACTAAGAAAAAGTATTTTGTTTTAGTTCGACCCGTAGTGACATATGAAGTATTGGACGGTATAAATTTAGCAACACTCTTCCCCCCGGATCTGTTACAAGAAAGGGATAATATGCAACTTCGAGTTGTCAATTATATTGTTTACAGAAATGGCAAACCAATTCGGGGAATTTCTGATACAAGTATTCAATTAGTTCGGACTTGTTTAATTTTGAATTGGGACCAAGACAAAAAAAGTTCTTCTATCGAAGAGGCTCATACTTCCTTTGTTGAAGTAAGTACAAATGGTCTGATTCGAGATTTCCTAAGAATTGACTTAGTGAAATTCCCTATTTCGTATCTCAGAAAAAGGAATGATCCCTCAGGCTCAGGATTGATCTCAGATTCAGATAATGTGTCAGATCACACCAATAGCAATCCCTTTTATTCCAAGACAAAAATTCAACAATTACTTAGCCAAAATCAAGGAACTATTCGCACGTTGTTAAATAAAAATAAGGAATGTCCATCTTTGATAATTTTGTCATCATCTAATTGTTTCCGAATGGGTCCATTCAACGCTGGAAAATATCACAATGTGATAAAAGAATCAATTAAAAAAGATCCTATAATTAAAATTAGGAATTCGATTGGCCCTTTAGGAACAGTCCTTCAATTTGTGAATTTTTATTCATTTTACTATTTAATAACTCATAATCCTATTTTGGTAACTAAATATTTGCAACTTGAAAATTTAAAACAGACTTTTCAAGTAATTAACTATTATTTAATGGATGAAAATGGGAGAATTTTGAATCCCGATTCATGCAGTAACATCGTTTTGAATTCATTCAATTTGAATTGGTATTTTCTCCATCATAATTATTATCATAATTATTTTGAAGAAAGATCCACAATAATTAGTCTTGGACAGTTTATTTGTGAAAATGTATGTATATCCAAAAACGGACCCCATCTCAAATCGGGTCAAGTTTTGATTGTTCAAGTTGACTCTGTAGTAATAAGATACGCCAAGCCTTATTTGGCCACTCCAGGAGCAACTGTTCATGGTCATTATGGAGAAATCCTTTACGAAGGAGATACATTAGTTACATTTATATATGAAAAATCGAGATCCGGTGATATAACGCAGGGTCTTCCAAAAGTGGAACAAGTGTTAGAAGTGCGTTCAATTGATTCAATATCGATGAACCTAGAAAAAAGAATTGAGGGTTGGAACGAGCATATAAAAAAAATTCTTGGAATTCCTTGGGGATTCTTGATTGGGGCTGAACTAACTATAGTGCAAAGTCGTATATCTTTGGTTAATAAGATCCAAAAGGTTTATCGATCCCAGGGGGTGCAAATCCATAATAGGCACATAGAAATTATTGTACGCCAAATAACATCAAAGGTGTTGGTTTCAGAGGATGGAATGTCTAATGTTTTTTTACCTGGAGAACTAATTGGATTGTTGCGAGCGGCGCGAACGGGGCGCGCTTTGGAAGAATCGATCTGTTACCGCGCCATCCTATTGGGAATAACAAGGGCATCTTTGAATACTCAAAGTTTCATATCTGAAGCGAGTTTTCAAGAAACTGCTCGAGTTTTAGCCAAAGCTGCTCTCCGGGGCCGTATCGATTGGTTGAAAGGCCTAAAAGAGAACGTTGTTATAGGAGGGATGATACCCGTTGGTACCGGATTCAAAGGATTAGTGCATCGTTCAAGGCAACATAAGAACATTCCTTTGAAAACCAAAAAGAAGCATTTTTTCGAGGGGGAAATCGGAGATATTTTGTTCCACCACAGAGAATTATTTGATTCTTCCATTTCAAAGAAGTTTCATGATACATCAGAACAATCATTTCGAGGATTTAATGATTCCTAAAAGTGGATTCATACTTTTTTTTTTAATTAAAATTCAAAAAACCCTTTATTTATGGTCATTTTTTTGGGTAATCGAAAAAAAGATAATAACGAATAGAGGGTAGGGGTTTGGATTGTGTATCGACATCCACATGGCCAATCTCCGGTAGAAGAAAAGGTTCCATCGGAACAATTATTTAGTTCAGGGCAACCTCGTCGCTTTTTTTTTTTCAAAAAAAAAAGCGGAAGTGGGGGGGAGAAATGACAAGAAGGTATTGGAATATCAATTTGGAAGAGATGATGGAAGCGGGAGTTCATTTTGGTCATGGTACTAGGAAATGGAATCCTAGGATGGCACCTTATATTTCTGCCAAGCGTAAAGGTATTCATATTACAAATCTTACTAAAACTGCTCGTTTTTT